GGTTGGATCTCCACTATCCCGACGTACTCTCTAAGGAACAGAAAGGAACAATAAGAATCAAGGTATTTAATTAGAGTTATAATGCAAAAGGCATTCTATTTTGAATCAATTTGTAGTACTAAACTAAAGTAGTCAAAATCGTGATTTGGAATAAACAAAAATACTTATTTGTCACTGCAATACCGCTTAGTAAGACTAAGCAATGTTTGTAAGGCGTTAAATTTCGTTACAAGAAAAAGTTTGTTTTGAAGCAAACCTACATAATGAAGTATAGCATCGTGGTATAATCGGCGGAATCGTAAATTCTACATAAGATACTTATACTTCTATTCTATTCTACTTCTATTCTAATATTTCTATTCTAATATACTAATCTATTCTATTCTAATATACTAATATAATAGTAATAGAAAAAAAGAAAAAAATAACATATTATTGAAATCGAACGATTCGATAAATCAAATCGCCAAACCAACTCATAGAAATAGAAGAGGGTACAAATATTGATTTGATATATTGATGACCAATTTATTATCTCTAAAACAATCAATTGGAGTTGTTCTTCTACCAAAAAGCGATTTGTCAGGGTATTCTACAAATACAAAACCAATAATAGGTACTCGATCCATGTGACTTATGATTAGATTTGGTTGAGTCGGGTTGGAGTTTTTATCCGAAATTTAATAAATATTAAATGTATCCATTCAATTAAATAAAATTTTTGTTTTCATTTTCCTGTCCCTATGAATCCATATGATCATAGGGTAATGCTTCCAGTTCTATGGACCAACCGACTGACCAGCCACAAACAAGTACTAATGAGATGAGGAAATTAAAACTCAAAAAAAGAATGTAAATATAATGTATAGGGCTATACGGACTCGAACCGTAGACCTTCTCGGTAAAACAGATCAAACTTTTTATTATCGAAATGATTCGAACTGTTTCAAAGACCCAACATGCATTTTGTTGCATTGGGCTCTTTCATCAACTGATGAAAAGATCAGTTAGTCCACCATATTTTTTCTTCACCGAAAACAAGAAGATAATGAGATGGCTCCATTTGCTCTGATTCATTATTCATTATTTGAATTCTGATCTAAGAGCAATACCAAAGTGTTTCAAAGAAGGGTTACTTTGACATAGGTCTGCTTCTGGCCTGGATCCACCTAAGTTAAAATTTAATGGAGTCTCCATCGTTCCGCTCTAAGAGTCAAATATGAGACTTCTTACACCTTAAAGTTCATAGGACGAAAGGAGGTTATTTTGAGGCCCTTATACTCGTTATGCCTAGCATTGAATAGACTGGGTATTCACCTTATCAATTCTCAAATCAATGATGAGCTCTATTTGACATCAGAATTCGCACCCGAATCGGATTGACCAAATATTTGTCAGGCTATTGTTCTCTTGTTCTCTCGAATCCATGGAGTAAGACATCGATTTATCAATAAGATTATTTGATTACATGATTGACTCCCTTGAAAAGCATTGGCGCACGTGTAAACGAGGTGCTCTACCAACTGAGCTATAGCCCTTGTCATAGACATCTTAACATATAGATAATTTCTTGTCAAGATGGATATTCCATAATTACATAATATAATATTGGCCGTTTCCTCCCAATTAAGTTAAGGATTGGTATTGCTTAGAAGTAATATTTCATATATAATCCCCGAAGTGATGAATCTCTTTTTTTCTTTGTAGTGATAAAAGACCTACTTAACTCAGCGGTTAGAGTATTGCTTTCATACGGCGGGAGTCATTGGTTCAAATCCAATAGTAGGTAGAACTTATTAGATACCGGATGGTATCTAATAAGTTTTTCTACTCATCTTCTTTTTTTTGTTGTATGTTGTATTAGATTAGACTTAATTGTTTTCAATTGTCGGAATCAAAACATGCTGTCTAATCATGCTGTCTAATAAAGAACTTCTTTTGATTGTTTTGATGCATCGGAAATAACATTGATAGCCTCTACTCGTGTCCTAGCTCGTCTGAGAGCTAGATTCGCCTCAATTGCTTGTCTTTTACCTCCTGCTTTACTCAAGCTAGCTTCCGCTTTTTCAAGAGCTTGCTGAGCTTCTTGCGGATCAATGTCAGTACTTATCTCTGCATCATTTCCTAAAATGGTGATCTCATTATTACCTATTCTAGCGAAACCCCCCATCAATGCCACCGTTAGCCATTGGTCATTTAGGCGTATTCTCAAAAGACCTATATCTACAGCTGTGACAATAGGGGCGTGGTTTGGTAATACACCAATTTGGCCACTATTAGTGGATAAAATGATTTCTTTCACTTCTGAATCCCAAATAATTCGATTAGGGGTTAATACACAAAGATTTAAGGTCATTTCTTCAATTTGCTCTCCACTTCTAAGTTCATAGCTTTCGCGGTAGCTTCATCAATGTTACCCACTAAATAAAAGGCCTGCTCGGGAAGACTGTCTAATTCTCCGGAGAGGATCAGTTGAAACCCCCTAATTGTTTCTGCGAGGCCAACATATTTCCCTGGAGAACCAGTAAATACTTCTGCTACAAAGAAGGGTTGTGATAAGAAACGTTCAATTTTCCGTGCTCTTGCTACGGTTAAACGATCCTCTTCGGATAATTCGTCTAATCCAAGGATAGCTATAATGTCCTGCAGTTCTTTGTAACGTTGTAAAGTTTGCTTCACTTTTTGCGCAGTTTCATAATGTTCCTCGCCAACGATCCGAGGTTGGAGCATAGTTGACGTTGAATCTAAAGGATCTACTGCTGGATAAATGCCTTTTGCGGCTAATCCTCTTGATAGTACGGTAGTAGCATCTAAATGTGCAAATGTCGTAGCAGGAGCAGGGTCAGTCAAATCGTCTGCAGGTACATAAACTGCTTGAATAGAAGTTATGGATCCTTCTTTTGTAGACGTAATTCTTTCTTGCAAAGAACCCATTTCTGTACTAAGGGTAGGTTGATAACCCACTGCGGAAGGCATTCTCCCTAATAAGGCAGATACTTCTGATCCGGCTTGGACGAATCGAAAGATATTGTCAATGAATAGAAGTACGTCTTGTTCATTAACATCCCGAAAATATTCTGCCATGGTTAGGGCGGTCAAACCAACTCTCATACGAGCTCCCGGCGGTTCATTCATCTGACCATAGACGAGAGCTACTTTTGATTCTGCAATATTTTGTTCATTAATTACTCCGGATTCTTTCATTTCCATGTAAAGATCATTTCCTTCACGAGTACGTTCGCCTACTCCACCAAATACGGATACACCCCCATGAGCTTTAGCAATGTTGTTGATCAATTCCATAATGAGTACTGTTTTACCCACTCCAGCTCCCCCAAATAGTCCGATTTTTCCTCCACGGCGATAAGGGGCTAAAAGATCCACTACTTTAATCCCTGTTTCAAAGATTGATAATTTCGTATCTAACTGTATAAAGGCGGGTGCGGATCTATGAATAGGAGATGTTGTGCGAGTATTTACAGGACCTAAATTATCAACAGGCTCGCCAAGAACGTTGAAAATTCGTCCGAGAGTTGCTCCACCGACTGGAACACTTAGAGGAGCTCCCGTATCAATCACTTCCATTCCTCTCGTTAGACCGTCTGTAGCACTCATAGCTACAGCTCTAACTCGATTATTTCCTAATAATTGCTGTACCTCGCAAGTAACTTTAATTTGCTGACCAACGGTATCTCGCCCCTTGACTACCAAAGCATTATAAATATTTGGCATTTTGCCGGGGGGAAAAGCGACATCCAGTACTGGGCCAATAATTTGAGCAATACGCCCTAGGTTTTTTTCTTCAAGTGTGGAAACCGCAGGACCGGAAGTAGTAGGATTTTTTTTCATAATCATGATAAAGTGAAATATGTCGAAATTTTTTGGAATATTTCCGAATAAAAAAAAATGTCCGATAGCAAGTCGATCGGTTAATTCAATAATAAATGAAAGTTAGCACTTGATTTAGTTGGTACCATCCAACCGAATCTAATTTAATCATTTACTCATTCAATGAATGAATTTTCAAGTTTAACCACACTTTTTCAAAAAAAAAAGATAAAGCGGATGAAGATGAATAAGAAGCATGAAGAAGTGTGTTTCTTTTTTTTTTTATATTTATATAGATAATCCCATACATATCAGATTTTAGAATTTATGTAATTATGTAATTCGAACCCGAACTCGATTTATGATTCATTTTTTGATCTCATTGTCCGTTGTTATTTATTTTTTTTTCATAGGGATTTTCGCCCATTTGTGGTTTATCCCCTTCTTTTTTGAATCTAAATATCTATATCTAAATACTAAAAAAAAATGCCCTCTTGACAGTAATATATGTTGTATATTAAAATCCTAGATGCGAAAATAGGCATAATTCATCCATGCCATGAAAAAGAAGGGGATAAACTACAAACTTGCAAAACAAGGTTGGGTTGCGCTATACATATCAAAGAGTATACAATAATGATGTATTTGGCGAATCAAATACATGGTATTATTAATTTAATTAATTGAGAATATTAATTAATAGTTGAATTGAAAATTGTTTGAAAGATTTTTTTTTCAAAGGTTTCATTCACGCCCAATCCGTGTCGAGTAGATCTTGTCATTGTGAAAATTCTTAATTCATGAGTTGTAGGGAGGGACTTATGTCACCACAAACAGAGACTAAAGCAAGTGTTGGATTCAAAGCTGGTGTTAAAGATTACAAATTGACTTATTATACTCCTGACTATGAGACAAAAGATACTGATATCTTGGCAGCATTCCGAGTAACTCCTCAACCCGGAGTTCCGCCGGAAGAAGCAGGGGCTGCAGTAGCTGCCGAATCTTCTACTGGTACATGGACAACTGTGTGGACTGATGGACTTACCAGTCTTGATCGTTACAAAGGACGATGCTACCACATCGAAGCCGTTGTTGGGGAGGAAAATCAATATATTGCTTATGTAGCTTACCCTTTAGACCTTTTTGAAGAAGGTTCTGTTACTAACATGTTTACTTCTATTGTAGGTAATGTATTTGGGTTTAAAGCTTTACGAGCTCTACGTCTGGAGGATTTGCGAATTCCTCCCGCTTATTCCAAAACTTTCGAAGGCCCACCTCACGGTATCCAAAGCGAAAGAGATAAATTGAACAAGTATGGTCGTCCCCTATTGGGATGTACGATTAAACCAAAATTGGGATTATCCGCGAAAAACTATGGTAGAGCGTGTTATGAATGTCTTCGCGGTGGACTTGATTTTACCAAGGATGATGAAAACGTGAACTCACAACCATTTATGCGTTGGAGAGACCGTTTCTTATTTTGTGCCGAAGCACTTTATAAAGCACAGGCCGAAACAGGTGAAATTAAAGGGCATTACTTGAATGCTACTGCAGGTACGTGTGAAGAAATGATCAAAAGGGCTGTGTTTGCCAGAGAATTGGGAGTCCCTATCGTAATGCATGACTACCTAACAGGGGGATTCACTGCAAATACGAGTTTAGCTCATTATTGCCGAGACAATGGTCTACTTCTTCACATCCACCGCGCAATGCATGCAGTTATTGATAGACAGAAGTATCATGGTATGCATTTCCGCGTACTAGCTAAAGCATTACGTATGTCTGGTGGGGACCATATTCACGCTGGTACAGTAGTAGGTAAACTGGAAGGTGAACGTGAGATGACTTTAGGTTTTGTTGATTTATTACGTGATGATTATATTGAAAAAGACCGAAGTCGTGGTATTTTTTTCACTCAAGATTGGGTCTCTATGCCGGGTGTTATCCCTGTAGCTTCAGGGGGTATTCATGTTTGGCATATGCCTGCCCTGACTGAGATTTTTGGGGATGATTCCGTACTACAGTTCGGTGGAGGAACTTTAGGACACCCTTGGGGAAATGCACCTGGTGCAGTAGCAAATCGGGTAGCTTTAGAAGCGTGTGTACAAGCTCGTAATGAGGGACGTGATCTTGCTCGTGAAGGTAATGAAATTATCCGTGAAGCTAGCAAATGGAGTCCTGAACTAGCCGCTGCTTGTGAGGTTTGGAAAGCGATCAAATTCGAATTCGAACCAGTAGATAAGCTAGATGTTAAAAAATAAGCTTGCGTAATTCAGTAATTCCTTTTTGTTCTCCTAATTGCAATTAAACTCGGCCCAATCTTTTACTAAAAAAGGATTGAGCCGAAAAGAATGAGCATCCTTATGCATTTGCATATATCTTTTCTTTTATATATCAATATATACAGAATATATACAGAATGCGCAGGGGCAGGGGCAGGGACCTTACCTACAATCCATATATACAAGATCTAAATAATCTAAATATAAATACAAGATAAAATCTAAGGCTAAACAACTAAATACTTCTTTTTATTATTTGTTGGATCTATAATAGATCCAACGGATCTTTTCGATTGGTAGATTATTTTATATATCAGAGTTTCAGACGATAGCTCAAGCCAAGGGAGGGTATCTTCCACTGGTCATGGATATTGTCTTTTTCGTTCCGTGTCGCGTCCTACGGAAACTCATATTATACGAGAATGAATTCTTTACCAGAGGCAAGAAGTATTTCTACTTTCGATGAGAATTTATACACGATACACGATATGAGAGGAAACCCTTACTTATATTTTTTGATAATTGAGGAAAAGATTCCATCATTTAAATCATAAATCATATAAATCATACATAATAATATATATTGAAATGATACTCCGGATCCCCGCAACACAAAAGATAATTATTTCTTTCAATACTCATTCGTATTAGTTAACGATACAAATGAAACGGCTGGATCCATATGCTTAATTCAGATACGAAATAAAAAAGTCAAATAATAATTCATCCAATGACTATTCATCTATTATATTTTTATATTTTCAAATAAGGAGAGGAAAAACTCTATGAAAAAGTGGTGGTTCAATTCGATGTTCTCTAACGAGGAGTTAGAACACAAGTATAGGCTAAGTAAATCGATGGACAGTCTTGGTCCTATTAGATATAGCAGTGGAAGCGAAGACCCTGTTACAAATGATATGGATAAAAGCGTTTCCTGTTGGAGTGATAGTGGAAGTTGTAATTTCAGTAGTGTTGCACATTTTTTTGATATCATAGATATCATGGATATCATAGACATTTTTAGTTTCATCTCTGACGACACTTTTTTAGTTAGAGATAGTAATAATGGGGACAGTTATTCTATATATTTTGATATTGAAAATCGGATTTTTGAGATTGACAATGATAGTACTATTCTGAATAAACTAGAAAGTTCTTTTTCTAGTTATCTGAATTCTAGTTATATGAGTAGTGGATCTAAAAGTAGTAATCGCTACTATTATCATTACATGTACGATACTCAATCCAGTTGGAATAATCACATTAATAGTTGCATTGATAGTTACATTCCAGGCGGGACCCATAATTACAGTGACAGTTATGTTTATAGTTTCATTTGTAATGAAAGTAAAAGATCTGATGATTTCGATATCAATATAAATAAAAACTTCAAACATTTATGGGTTATGTGCGAAAACTGTTATGGACAAAATTACAAAAAATTTTTTAAGTCAAAACTGAATATTTGTGAATACTGTGGATATCATTTGAAAATGAGTAGTTCAGATAGAATCGAACTTTTGATTGACCCGGGTACTTGGGATCCTCTGGATGAGAGTATGGTCTCGACGGACCCCTTTCATACGGACCCCATTGAATTTAATAAGGAGGACCCCTGTCATAAGGACCCCATTGAATTTAATATTCAAAATTTCCCCAATATTAATAATTTCCCCAATATTAATAATATTCAAAATTTCCCCAATATTAATAATTTCCCCAATATTAATAATATTCAAAATTTCCCCAATATTAATAATTTCCCCATTGAATTTAATAAGGATAAGGAGGACCCCTGTAATAATGGCCACATTGGATTTAATAAGGATAAGGGGGACCCTTGTAATAATGGCCACATTGAATTTAATAAGGATAAGGAGGAATTTTATGCGGACCCTATTGAATTTCTTTATGAGGAATTTTATGTGGACCCTATTGAATTTCTTTATGAGGAATTTTATAACGATTGCAGAGATTCTTATCAATATCATATGGATTCTTATTCATATCAAGATCATGTTGATTCCGATCCCCATGATATGGATTCCTATTCCTATCAAGATCATGTTGATAAAAATCAATATGATATTCATTCTTATTCCTTTCCATTTCGAGATCATATGGGTTCTTTTGGTGATCGTAGGGACTCTTATCCGGGCCATATGGATTTTTACCGATACCCTATGGCGTTTTATCGAGGCCCTATTGATTCCTATCAACATCATATCGATTCTGATCAAGATCATATTGATTCTGATCGATATGATAGTGATTCTTATTCTTATCTCGATCTTATGGATTATGATCAATATGATAGTGATCAGAATTCGTGTCCTATGCTACATACAGATTCTTATTCATATCCAGAACATATCGATTCTTGTCAAGGAGAGACAGGTTTAACTGACGCTGCTCAAACAGGCATAGGTCAACTAAATGGTATTCCCGTAGCAATTGGGGTCATGGATTTTCAGTTCATGGGAGGAAGTATGGGATCTGTAGTCGGTGAGAAAATCACCCGTTTGATCGAATATGCTACTAATCAATCTCTACCTGTTATTATTGTATGTGCTTCTGGAGGAGCACGCATGCAAGAAGGAAGTTTTAGCTTGATGCAAATGGCTAAAATATCTTCTGCTTTATATAATTATAAATTAAATAAAAAGTTATTCTATGTATCAATTCTTACATCTCCTACAACTGGTGGAGTTACAGCTAGTTTTGGTATGTCGGGAGATATCATTATTGCGGAACCTAATGCCTACATTGCATTTGCGGGTAAAAGAGTAATTGAACAAACATTGAATAAGACAGTACCCGAAGGTTCACAAGAGGCTGAGTATTCATTCTATACTGGCTTAGTCGATCCAATCGTACCACGTAATCTTTTAAAAGGTGTTCTGGGTGAGTTATTTCAGCTCCATGGTTTCCTTCCCTTGACTTCAAATGAAAGTACAGCACTAGACTAGATTCAGTTATTTGTAGTGAGCAATAAATAATTTTGTAGCGAGCAATAAATAATTCATCATCGTGACAAAAAACCGATAAAAATGACGTTTGGTCACATAAATTCTGCTTGATGTATAGTTATAATATAATTTAATGTAAATATATTAATGAATGTCTAATAAATATAGAATAAATATAGAAATATCTATGTAGTAACAGAAGTAATCTCTATATCTTCCGAAAATCCATTTTTTGACTTTTACGATGAATCCCTCTTGTATCGGATTAGTTAGAGTCGCGAACTCATAAAAACTTCTTATTATTTTAGTTTTAGAAAGAAGATAAGAATGAAAACAGGAAAAGTTTATTAAATGGAATTATCATACATATTCGTGTAGAAAGATAAATAAAATAGGTCCACTTAATGTAATGTAGTTTTACGTTTCTTGCACTTAATATTATTTTGCATTTATTAACTACTTATTTATTAACTACTTAATTTTATTAACTACTTAATATTATTTATATTATAATAGATAGACTACTTATCATAAGATATCTTTATAAGAGGTTCAAATATTAAATTGAGGCACCCATTCTATGACAGATTTCAACTTACCCTCTATTTTTGTGCCTTTAGTGGGCCTAGTATTTCCGGCAATTGCAATGGCTTCTTTATTTCTTTATGTCCAAAAAAATAAGATTGTCTAGCTGCGATGTATGGGACCAAATCGCATCAAGTTATTTCAATCAACACTGGATCATTATTTTGGTATCCATTTTTTTAGTGGAATGTGGTACGATATGTGACTCCTTGCAAATACAAATGAAAGGAAGAGCCGTTTTGCATGCGTATACATTATATCTGTATAAATGCATGTATACGTAGGTATAGCTCTGGTAAAAGCGGATCGTCAAATATTTAAATATTAAAAGTGGAAAGTCAATGTATCTAACCAATTACTTCTAATGTTCACATTAAGTGCTAGTTGATGAGAGTTACCTCGGGCTCGGGAGCAAGAAAAGAAAAGTCAAATTCATTTGGTTTATTCTCTCAATTCCAATCGAATGCAATTGGATCTAGTATAGTATGAACTGGCGATCAGAACATATATGGATAGAACTTATAACGGGGTCTCAAAAAATAAGTAATTTTTTCTGGGCCTGTATCCTTTTTTTAGGTTCACTGGGATTCTTAATCGTTGGAACTTCCAGTTATCTTGGTAGGGATCTGATATCCGTATTTCCATATCAGCAAATATCTTTTTTTCCACAAGGGATTGTGATGTCTTTCTATGGAATTGCGGGTCTATTCATTAGTTCCTATTTGTGGGGCACAATTTTGTGGAATGTAGGTAGTGGTTATGATCGATTCGATAGAAAAGAAGGAATAGTGTGTATTTTTCGTTGGGGATTTCCTGGAAAAAATCGTCGTATCTTCCTTCGCTTCCTTATGAGCGATATTCAGTCAATCAGAATGGAGGTTAAAGGGGGCCTTTATACTCGCCGTGTCCTTTATATGGAAGTCGGGGGCCAGGGAACTATTCCCTTGACTCGTACTGATGAGAATTTAACTCCACGAGAAATTGAACAAAAAGCTGCGGAATTAGCCTATTTCTTGCGCGTACCAATTGAAGTATTTTGAAATGAAACGAGGAATAAATACTTTCTCGGCATGAGGGAAGGAATTCGGTAATCCTTTTTTTTTTTTCTTTTTTTTTATACAACAGAACAACTGAAGTTTCTTCAGAATGCTCATTTGAGTAGAACATGCTAGATTCTATTTCTTTGTTCTGTTGATGTGGCGGTGACCCTTAGAATAAAGCAAAAGCAGGGGGACGTATATGGAACAAAACAACTAAACTATAAAAAAAAGTCATTTTTCATCTGCCAAAAATTTTTTACGTGTATGCTGGAGTTCAACTCAATTCTTTCTTTCATACTAGTTACAAGTATAATAAGTATAGATTCATTACATATACCCAAACCGGACATTTCGAAATAATGACTTGGTCCACGGTGGGGTTTTTTCGTCTTGAAATTTGAATAATATTCTTCAAGTGGTTTTTGAGCATTCATCAAAAAGAACAAATAAGGATGCAATACAATTGGTTCTAATTTGTTCAATTGAAATATCTGAATATTTGCTTATTTTTTTTTTTCATCCAAAACAGACTCTATCTTTATTCTATTTCCATATTTAATTTAGACCCAAGATTTAATTTAGTTAGATCAAGGACTAAATAAAGAACTGAATAATTATACAAAAATTGAGAATAGATCCATAGGTTCCACACCTTGTTATAGAACTCATGCTTCAGAGAAATATCAAATAAGATAAAATTAACAAATAAAATGAAGCAGGTTTATTAACAATTCAAAAAAAAAAAGAAAAGTGAAAAAAAAAAAGAAAGCGTTGATTTTCCTTCCATATCTTGCATCTATAGTATTTTTACCCTGGTGGGTCTCTCTCTCATTTAATAAATGTCTGGAACCTTGGGTTAATGATTGGTGGAATACCAGGCAATCCGAAACTTTCTTGAATGATATTCAAGAAAAGAACGTTCTAGAAAAATTCATAGAATTAGAACAACTATTTCTGTTGGATGAAATGATAAAGGAGTACCCCGAGACACATCTACAAAAGCTTCGTATAGGAATCCACAAAGAAACAATACAATTGGTCAAAATACATAATGAATATAATTTACATAGCATTTTGCATTTCTCGACAAATATAATCTGTTTCGCTATTCTAAGTAGTTATTTTATTCTGAGTAATGAAAAACTTGTCATTCTTAATTCTTGGGTTCAGGAATTCTTATATAACTTAAGTGACACAATAAAAGCTTTTTCTATTCTTTTAGTCACTGATTTATGGATCGGATTCCACTCTCCACATGGTTGGGAACTAATGATTGGTTCGGTCTACAACGATTTTGGATTGACACATAACGATCAAATTATATCTGGTCTTGTTTCCACTTTTCCAGTCATTCTAGATACAATTGTGAAATGTTGGATTTTCCATTATTTAAATCGTGTATCTCCTTCACTTGTAGTTATTTATCATTCAATGAATGAATGAGAATATTTGATCTCTTGATATCAATCAAATCAGAAAGAATCTTTCTTCGTGCATAACGAAATTTAAATTTGACTTACTCTTTCTTTATACCTCTACCTGTTTATTCAAGGTATTCGTCCTATATTCCAGTACAATTATTCCGGTACAATGACAACAGACTTGTGGATAGGGAACTATACTAGCTACCTACCTAATTTATTGTAGAAATTGGGGGATCGATGATTGGACCATGCAAAATAGAAATACTTTTTCTTGGGTAAAGGAGCGGATGACTCGATTTATTTCTGTATCGATCGTGATATATGTAATAACTCAGACATCTATTTCAAATGCATATCCTATTTTTGCGCAGC